ATGGAATTTGGATTCTATGAATTTTTGACTGGAATCTATGAGATAGGTGGAATAAAAATTTATACTGAACTTGAATTAATTGTCATTTTTAAGAGATGCAACCGAAACAGAATTGATAAAACAGTCCTAGAAACCCAATTCTCCCACTTAGGCTTACAATGCTTTGGGATTTATAATATCAAAACTTATTAAGTTTCTTATATTATAATGTATAATAACGGCATAGATATTCTAATCTACTTCAATATTGAATACCAGAAAACTGTATGAATGTTGTATTTATTAACTTATATTATTATTAACGCGGGTATAGCTAATCTAGATCTCCGTCTTCTCTCTTCTTTTATTGCCCTCTTGTCCTGTCGTGTCGTTAATTGACAGTATGACTTAGGGCTCAATATAATTTGACCGAACAAATCATAGTTTGGTAAACCACCTTGAATCTACTGCGGAGTGAAGGATCTTGGATCCAACGCATAACCCTTTGGGAATCAGAAAGATAAAGACGAGAAAGACCAATGAAATCAAGTTTCAAGATTGTATAGTTTAATGGTAAAGTTTGATTACCATTAATCCTCAGAATAGTTAACGAGTTTTTCCCTTTTATTTATATCCTATGCATAACCTAAATCCTAAAGGCGGCTCTAGGCCTGAGTTATATTAAGTTAAGGTGGCCTTAGTTATCTATGGTATTTGTCTTATTACCCATTTCTAGTTGATTTATGAATGAAGGTGGCATAGGCCCCTATGGTCCAGTGGTTACGACCTCTCTCTTTCACGGAGAAAACGAGGGTTCAAGTCCCTCTGGGGGTATACCAAGACTAAAGACTATAGGAGTGGGATTTTCTATCAAGTGATCCGTATTTGTCAAGTCTACTTGGGAGACGAAAGGAAGTTGATTATGGAACGTCTAAAATGAATTAGGCGTTGGGTCGATGCCCGAGTGGTTAATGGGGACGGACTGTAAATTCGTTGGCAATATGTCTACGCTGGTTCAAATCCAGCTCGGCCCAACAATTCGCCAATCTACTATCAGATGGTATAACCCTCTTGTTCTTAAGAAATACCTGATACAAGACAAGAGAATAAAAAAAAGAATCTAAATTTTCTGCTAGGTCTCTTCTTATTTCCCTGGGATTGTAGTTCAATAGGCTAGAGCACCGCCCTGTCAAGGCGGATGTTACGGGTTCGAGCCCCGTCAGTCCCGACGGATCCAATAAGTACATCAATTCGCCTCTCCATTTTCTGTGAAATGAAGGGGCAGAGAGAATAATTGAATTCCGAAGGCGTTTCCCTCTTTTTTTTTTCAGGATTCTCTCGAAGAAAGAACACACCCTAAAATAAAATGAAAATAACTAAAATAGTGAAGTTGACAGAATATTTCATCTTTTCTGCCGCGACTCGTCTTTCTCATACTTCTTTGTTTTGTCTTCCAAAGAAAAGAGGATCACTAAAATTTAAAACCTAATTCCTGTCTTTTTCCACTTCGCTTGTATTGTTTGTTGGTGGGGTTTTGTAGTTAATGGAAATGGACGGGTTAGATTATACTTCATTTGATGGTTCTACAAGGAAGACCTAAGGTAGGTTATAGAAAAGAAAGAACAGAAAAGAAGGATAAATAAAGGAATTTTTGATTGGTCCGGGAATCCTCTCTTGGATTCGGTATGGATAAAAGATCTTCATATGTTATATACTATTAATTCTCCACGACTAATTAATTTAATAGCTCAGATATTGTTATTCATGATATTGATCCGATTCAATATCATCGATAGGTAATGCATTCATTGAATTGACAGGTGAAAGATTTATCATCTCTATGGGATTAAATCCCGAGTTATTGTATTGTGAAATAAAAAAAAACGATGAGATTATGGAAGTAAATATTCTTGCATTTATTGCTACTGCACTGTTCATTTTAGTTCCTACTGCTTTTCTACTTATAATTTACGTAAAAACAGTAAGTCAAAATAATTAATTAATTACTTTAAATGAAACTCGACTTCTGAATTCTTTGAAGAAATCAAAAGAAAAGTATTCTATTTTTGCTGAAATCAAGGGGCTATAATCGGCGATATTCTATGAGATCCGAGAGTATAGTAAGTAAGAAATTTCTTTCTTACTTACCATACTCTCTATTAGTGTTATAGTAGTGTATAAAGTTGTACTTGACTTTCTAATAAAAAGGGTATGCTTCTATCTTCAATTCAATATATGTAGTTATTAATCCATATTTGGAATTGACGTAGGACCCAATCTTTTCTTTCATACATTTATATATATTTATATTCCAATTCCAATGAATCTGAAAACTTCCAATGAATCGGAAATAATTGTTTTACTGTTATAGAATACATTTCTCCACTAGAATCTAATGGAATTTCGAAATGAAGATATTTTTATTTGAAAATTATTTCAATTTAAATAAAGAATGCGTTGCAGAACGATCTATAAAACAATTGATACCTTTTCATTTCTCAACTAAATTAGGAGTGCTTCTAAAGTCCACTTCTTCCCCATACTACGAGTGAAAGGGAAAAAGTAAAGACTACCATTAAAGCAGCCCAAGCGAGACTTACTATATCCATGTGAATTATGTCCCTTATCTCTATGATAGAATTATTCCATTATTGCTCACTAATAATAGTAGAATGAATGGTCCAGAGTCAAAAAGGGATTCTGGGCGAACACTATTGATGAATCAATCAAATAAATGGATTTTAAAAATTCCTATATGATTTATAATCCGTACCCTTTCCCGATTGTCTCTCTGAAGGAGTTGGTATTAGTATATTATACTCTTGACGAGGGGTAAAAATTGTTTTGGGCTTTTTTTTTCTATAAAAGGTAAATTATCTATCCAATCTCAATCTAATAGTGATTGAATGCCTGAACACTCAGAGATTCTCGCGAGTCTATATATGTAGATTACAGTATAGAAAGTACTTTCCTAACTAGTAGTGGAATTCTCGGCCGGTTATCCAATGTAATTCAAGACCCAATCAATAGACATTACATTAGCAGTAGAAGAGAATCTGGAAGTCTTGCTTCGACCATTATAATCTTTCTTTGAATTTTAGATTCAAAGATTTCCAATCTTTTACAAAATCCCCAGAACATAAAAAAATAGCGGAACAGAATAAGAGATTTCGATTCGTTTGTTGATGAGGCGGCACCCGGATTTGAACTGGGGAAAAAGGATTTGCAGTCCCCCGCCTTACCACTCGGCCATGCCGCCAAAACGATACACAATAGGATAAAAATTTCCCTTTTTGAGTTGGATTAGTAAACTTGAGTTTATTGTACTTGCATCCCTTTTTAATCCTTTTTTCTAAATTTAGAAAAATTAGAAAATAAACCGTTTTTCCCCTTTTGATTGTATTTGATCTGCCCCTTAGATTGATTGTATAGTATCTCAAAACACAAAAACTTCCACTCACTTTTATATTGAAAAATCAAATGTATATTTTCACTCAAAAAGCCTAAATTTATGGGAACCATTAACTATTTATTGACTGACAATTCGTGAATTATTCTTGGATTTGAATATAAATTTTGGTTTGCCTACTGACATAAGAATAAGCAAAAATTTTTTGATACATACTTAATTTATTTTTTTAATCAAAAATACTTCTCAATTTCCATTATAACAAAAATTATAGGTATATGTAAACCCCAGAACGGATATTCTTATACAGATACCAAATTGGCTATTATGTTGCCTATAAATAAAGGGAATTCGTTGGAACAAAAAAAGGCCTGGCTGGGTATTGACCGGGCCAGGCCCAAAAGGCACTTCGAACAAAATAAAAGAAAGAAGGTGTTCTTTATTTATCTTTCTATTTGGATCTTTCGAGCATCTAAATTGAATTGCTAATTATATAATAACGATAAAGAATGTGAAAGAAATACTTTCTTTAATCCTTACTTGATGTGTAATGTAACATAGTAATTATCTTTTTCAATTGGGAGAGATGGCTGAGTGGACGAAAGCGGCGGATTGCTAATCCGTTGTACGAGTTATTCGTACCGAGGGTTCGAATCCCTCTCTTTCCGTTTCCGTTGATGAGTTTCCATTTTTTCTTTCAAATTTTGCAAACCCCTTTTTATTTTTTCCTTGTTAAATGTGTGGAATAGCTAAAAAAAAATCTTAAGAAAATTATAAAATCAAGCAATAAAAAACAAAAAAATTATTCTTCACGTCCAGGATTACGTCCTGGATCATTGGATAGGAATCCAAAGATGAAGAGAGAAACAAAGAATATTACTACTGTATAAACGAAAAGTTTGAGAGTAAGCATTACACAACCTCCAAGATCATTTTTTGAAAAAGAAAAACGAGAAAAGACAATAGATCCTCCATTTTTATATCACATATCCTATTTTGACACCAAGAAAAGAATTCTAGAAATAGAAAAGAATGTTCAGAAATTCAAATGAAGTTGAAATTTGTAATAAGAGTCTTTGATTACCACAAATCACTTTCATACCCAAATTAGATATTGTAAGGTACCCCAAGCTAATAAGGTATTTCGCCGTAAAAAGGATTAAAATCAGGAAATAGGGCGTCTCGTGGCTATCCGAGAATTTCAATGTTTGAATCGAAGGTTCATACTGTCAGACTTATTTGATCTTATCAATTGTTATAATTTTTCTCGAATAAATATGAATTTTCTAGGATAGTATTAAAGATCTTATCGAAAACTTACAGCAGCTTGCCAAACAAAGGCTAAAAGAAAAAAGAACAGGGGTATGACTGGCATAAAATCTACGATTGGATTCAAAAAAGCATAGGCTTCGGGCAATTTGGCCAAGAAAAGACTACTCGGATAAAGGGCAGAATTAAGACAGATCAAACTAAAGATATTAAGCATAACAGACATTTTTTTCGTCGAGATAATTGCATTTTGATTGAGTTATTGATATAAGGAAAAATGAAGTAAAGTAAGGTAGACAAAAAATCCTTCTTTTTCCGCTCAATCAAAAATCCTCCGATTCTCAAAGGAGAATAGAAGAAATCATACTTTCATACAATATCTTAATTGAATTATATGTAATGATCAATAAATTCCATTGAATTAATTCTAGAGATACACATGCCAAAATCCTAGCACGAATCTATAATAGATTCTATAAAGAATAAAGATTTTCTATAGTTGGACTGGAATTGACGAACACTTAATACCAATATTATTCTTTAATAGTATAAGTATCCAATAAAAATAGAAATGGGGCGTAGCCAAGCGGTAAGGCAACGGGTTTTGGTCCCGCTATTCGGAGGTTCGAATCCTTCCGTCCCAGAGCATATCCATTGTATTCTAATACTTCTTTTTTGTTCAACAAGGTTCTGTTTCAAGGTTTGGATAGACTTTTTTTATTCTTTGCGGAATCATATCTGACTTTTTCACAAACCAAACTAAATCGAGTTCAAATGACATGCAAAAGTAACTGAACCCTTTTGTGACCCATAGAAAATGGGGCATAGATCATAGTTGGAGAAAGATTACTGAACCTCAGGTTAAAAAAATATGAAAATACATATAAAACGAGGAAGTGCTTAGCCTATAGGTATGTATGGTTATCCTATTTCAGTGACAATAGTGTTTCCATTTTTGTGAAAACTAAATTGCATCCCTAAAATATGAAAATTTAAATATTTAACAATGATATTTCTTTTTATTGTTCGATCTATTTAGCTTATTTGCTTTGCATCATTGACAATTCCATTTGAAAAGAAACAGAGATCTTGCTTTTTTATGATAATAAAAAGGAGTAAAACTTGACTCAAAGAATGATGTAGAAGTATAAAACTTTTTCAACTATCAAGATTTGTAATGATTCCTTCTAGGTTGGGAAGTTGAAAATGGTCAGTCTATCTTATTGAGTCACTTGAAGAGGCAGAGTCAAATAGAATTTATTTATTTTATTTGTGCGATTTCTGTTAGTTATGTTATTTCTATATTTGGATTTCTTAATATTTCTGTTAGATATTTTTTTGAGATAGAGATTTATAGAAAAATGTTCTATTCAGACAAAAAAAGACGGCATTTTGCTAAAATTTCTTCAGAAAAATCTTTATTATCTGTGTAGATATTCTCTATTTTAAATTAAATATAAATAACTATGTCTCTGTACCGACTGAACCAATGACTATTCATGATTCCATAATTGAATCAATTCCATACTGGTTCCAAATTAGAGGAATGTTATGGTAAAACTTCGTTTAAAACGATGTGGTAGAAAGCAACGTGCGACTTGAAGGACATGATCCGGTGTGGATTCTTATTGTTACATCCACCATTTTATATAGGAATGAAGGTGCTCTTGGCTCGACGTCGTTTGTTCTATTCTACTAGAACCCTTCTTTTTTTATTGGGTTCTAATGTAAATAGTTCATGATGGAGCTCGAGTAGAAAGTATTTATTAATTTCTCAGGGGCAACGATCTAGGGTTAATGCCAATTAATAAATTGGAACAACTTCGTAAGTATATCTTCGATATAGAAATCGAAAGGATTCCATTCCAACAAATTTTCAAAATTGTTGGAACGGCTAAAACTTTTTCGATCGACAGTGTATCGCGCATGAATCAACCTCGGTATGATTCTTTGATAGAAAGAAATCCCAAAAGGGGTATGTTGCTACCATTTTGAAAGGATTAAGAAGCACCGAAGTAATGTCTAAACCCAATGATTTAAAACAAAAATAAAGGATCCCAGAACAAGGAAACACCACTTCAATTGTCTCACGGATCCAAATAAAGAATCCAAATAAATTTTAAACGAGACAAAAACGGTGGGTTAAAGACCACTCAATAAAAAAATATCTTAAAGAAAAATCTTTAATATATTTGAGAATTATTATATTATTGAACTTGAGTTATGAGTACAAATGATTTTTTTTCAGCAACGCAGCTAAATAAAAATGACTATGAGTTAAATTGAAATTTGAAATTATATTATAGACTAATTCATTTTACGGATTTTCTATTTATTCTAATTCTAATTTTATCCATAGACAAAACATCATTTTTTCTCGAGCCGTACGAGGAGAAAACTTCCTATACGGTTCTAGGGGGGGGGGGGGGTTCTTTTTCATCTACATCTATCCCGATGAGCCGTCTATCGAATCGTTGCAATTGATGTTCGATCCCGAAGAGAAGGAAGAGATCTTCAGAAAGTGGGTTTTTATGATCCGATCAAGAATCAAACTTATTTAAACGTTCCCGCTATTCTCTATTTCCTTGAAAAAGGTGCTCAACCTACAGGAACTGTTCAGGATATTTTAAAAAAGGCAGAGGTTTTGCCCTAATCAAATGAAATTCAATTAAATTAAGGAAATAAAAAATAAGGGTAGGATAATGATTTCTATATCATTTTGGATATCTTTTCTATACTATGTTTTTTTATTTCCTTTTTTTCTTCTTCTATTCGTATCTAGTTATAATTGTTTTTATAGAATCCTTTTTGATAGAATCTTTTTTGATAGAATCCTTTTCTAA